ATAAAAAGATTCTATAAAAGCAATGATAAATAGATACGAATAGAGCAAGAAAAGAAGGAAATAAAAAAACATAGTATAGAAAAGATATCCAAAATTATATAGAAATCACTATCCTACCCTTAGTTTTTATTTCCTTAATTTAATTGAATTTCGCTTGATTAGGGCAAAGTTCCTTAAAAACCTCTGCCTTTTTTAAAATATCCTGAACAGTTCCTGTAGGCTGAGCGCCTTTTTCAAGGAAATAGAGAATAGCGGGAACGTTTAAATAAGTTTGATTCGTGATCGGATCATAAAAACCCACTTTCCGAAGATCTCTTCCTTCTCTTCGGGATCGAACATCAATTGCAACGATTCGATAGACGGCTCATCGGGATAGATGTAGATGAAAAAGAACCCCCCCCTAGAACCGTATAGGAAGTTTTCTCTTCGTACGGCTCGAGAAAAAATGATTCGAAGTTTTGTCTATGGATAAAATTATAATAAATAGGAAAGGAATCCGTAAAATAAATTAGCTTAGAATTTAACTCATATTTATTTAGCACCCTTCCTGAAAAATAAAAAATCATTTGTACTCATAACTCAAGTTGAATAATTCTCAAATATCTTAAAGATTTTTCTTTAAGATATTTTTTTATTGAGTGGTCTTTAACCCCCCTTTTGTCTCGTTTAAAATCTATTTGTATTCTTTATTCGGATCCGTGAGACAATTGAAGTGGTGTTTCCTTGTTCTGGGATCCTTTATCTTTGTTTTAAATCCTTGGGTTTAGACATTACTTCGGTGCTTCTTAATCCTTTCAAAATGGTAGCAACATACCCCTTTTGTGATTTCTTTCTATCAAAGAATCATACCGACGGTTGATTCGCGCGCGATACACTGTGGATCGAAAAAGTTTTAGCCGTTCCAACAAATTTTTTTGAATTGAAAATTTGCTCGAATCGGATCCTTTCAATTTCTATATCGAAGATATACTTACGAAGTTGTTCCAATTTATTGATTGGCATTAACCCTAGATCGTTGTCCCTGAGAAATTAATCAATACTTTCTACTCGAGCTTCATCATGAACTATTTACATTACAACCCAATAAAAAAAGAAGGGTTCTAGTAGAATAGAACAAACGACGTCGAGCCAAGAGCACCTTCATTCCTATATAAAATGGTGGATGTAAGAATAAGAATCCACACCGGATCGTGTCCTTCAAGTCGCACGTTGCTTTCTACCACATCGTTTTAAACGAAGTTTTACCATAACATTCCTCTAATTTGGAACCAGTATGGAATTGATTCAATTATGGAATCATGAATAGTCATTGGTTCAGTCGGTACAGAGACATAGTAATTTCTATTTTTTCTTATCTACATAGATAATAAATATTTTTCTGAAAAAATCTTAGCAAGACCCCGGCTTTTTTGTATGAATGGAACATTTTTCTATAAATCTCTATCTAAAAAAAATATCTAATAGAAATATGCAGAAATATAAATATAGAAATACCATAACTAACAGAAATAACACGAATAAATAAATTATATTTGACTCTGCCTCTTCAAGTGACTCAATAAGATAGACTGACCCATTTCCAACTTCCCAAAGATTCAACCCATAAGGAATCATTATAAATCTTGATAATTGAAAAAGTTTCCTACTTATACATCATTATTTGAGTCAAGTTTTACAGTAAAGACTATATTTGATTATCATAAGAAAGATAAATCTCTGTTTCTTTTCGAATCGAATTGTCAATGATTTAAAGCAAATAAGCTAAATAGATCGAACAATAAAAATAAATATCATTGTTAAATATTTAAATTTTAATATTTTAGGGATGCAAATTATTTTTCACAAAAATAGAAAGACTATTGTCACTGAAATAGGATAACAATACATACCTATAGGCTAAGCACTTCCTCGTTTTATATGTATTTTCATATTTTGTTTAACCTGAGGTTAAGTAATCTTTCTGCAACTGTGATCTATGTCCCATCTTATCTGGATCACAAAAGGATTCAGTTACATTTGGATGTCATTTGAACCAGATTTAGTTCAGTTTGTGAAAAACTGAGATATGATTACGAAAAGAATCATTCAAAATCAGAAAAGAAAGAAGAATTATATTCTATCCAATATTAGGCCTTGAAACAGAATCTTGTTGAACAAAAAAGCTGTATTCGGATACAATGGATATGCTCTGGGACGGAAGGATTCGAACCTCCGAATAGCGGGACCAAAACCCGTTGCCTTACCACTTGGCTACGCCCCATTTCTATTTTTATTGGACACTAATACTAATAAAGAATAATATTGGTATTAAGTGTTCGTCAATTCCAGTCCAACTATCTATAGAAAATCTTTATTCTTTATAGAATATATTATAGATTCGTGCTAGGATTTTGACATGTGTATATCTAGAATTCAACTGAATTTATTGATCATTACATATAATTCAATTAAGATATTGTATGAAAGTATGATTTCTTCTATTCTCCTTTGAGAATTGGAGGATTTTTGATTGGGCGGAAAAAGAAGGATTTTTTTGTCTACCTTACTTTCTTCATTTTTCCTTATATCAATAACTCAATCAAAATGCAATTATCTCGACGAACAAAATGTCTGTTATGCTTAATATCTTTAGTTTGATCTGTCTTAATTCTGCCCTTTATCCGAGTAGTCTTTTCTTCGCCAAATTGCCCGAAGCCTATGCTTTTTTGAATCCAATCGTAGATGTTATGCCAGTAATACCCCTGTTCTTTTTTCTTTTAGCCTTTGTTTGGCAAGCTGCTGTAAGTTTTCGATAAGATCTTTAATACTATCCTAGAAAATTCATGATTTATTCGAGAAAAATTATAACAATTGATAAGATCAAATAAGTCTGACAGTATGAACCTTCGATTCAAACATTGAAATTCTTGGATAGCTGCGAGAAATCCGGTTCGCCCCATTTCCCGATTCTAACCCTTTTTCCGGCGAAAGACCTTATTAGGTTAGGGTCCCTTACAATATCTAATTGTGGGTATGAAAGTGATTTGCGGTAATCAAAGACTCTTATTACAAATTTCAACTTCATTTGAATTTCTGAACATTCTTTTCTATTTCTAGAATTTATTTCTTGGTGTCAAAATAGGATATGTGATATAAAAATGGAGGATCTATTATCTTTTCTCGTTTTCCTTTTTCAAAAAATGATTTTGGAGGTTGTGTAATGCTTACTCTCAAACTTTTCGTTTACACAGTAGTAATATTCTTTGTTTCTCTCTTCATCTTTGGATTCCTATCCAATGATCCAGGACGTAATCCTGGACGTGAAGAATAAAATAAAAATTTCGTTTTTCTTGCTTGATTTTACAATTTTCTTAAGATTTTATTTTATCTATTCCACACGTTTAACTAGTAAAAAAATAAAAAGGGGGTTGCGAAATTTGAAAGAAAAAAATGGAAAGTCATCAACGGAAACGGAAAGAGAGGGATTCGAACCCTCGGTACGAATAACTCGTACAACGGATTAGCAATCCGCCGCTTTCGTCCACTCAGCCATCTCTCCCAATTGAAAAAGATAATTACTATCTTACATTACACATCAAGTAAGGATTAAAGAAAGTATTTCTTTGACATTCTTTATCGTTATTATATAATTAGCAATTCCATTTAGATGCTCGAAAGATCCAAATAGAAAGATAAATAAAGAAGACCTTCTTGCTTTTATTTTGTTCGAAGTGCCTTTTGGGCCTGGCCCGGTCAATACCCAGCCGGGCCTTTTTTTGTTCCAACAAATTCCCTTTATTTATAGGCAATATAAATAAGATACCCAATTTGGTATCTGTGTAACAATTTCCGTTCTGGGGTTTACATATACTTATAATTTTTGTTATAATGGAAATTGAGAAGGATTTTTGATTCAAAAGAATCAATACTGATTAAGTATGTATCAATTTGTATTTTCTTATGTCATTAGGCAAACCAAATTTTAGATTCAAACCCAAGAATCATTCAGGAATTCTCAGTCAACGAATAGTTAATGGTTCCCATTTGTCATAAATTTTGGCTTTTTTGGATGAAAATATACATTTGATTTTTCAATAGAAAAGTGAGGGGAAGTTTTTCGGCATTGTGTGTTTTGAGATACTATACAATCAATCGAAGGGGTGGATCAAATACAATAAAAAGGGTAAAAATAAAAAGGGTAATAAAAGGTTTATTTTCTAATTTTTCTAAATTTAGAAAAAGGATTAAAAAAAGGATGCAAGTACAATAAACTAAAGTTTAGTAATCCAACCCAAAAAGGGAAAATTTTATCCTATTGTGTATCGTTTTGGCGGCATGGCCGAGTGGTAAGGCGGGGGACTGCAAATCCTTTTTCCCCAGTTCAAATCCGGGTGCCGCCTCATCAACAAACGAATCGAATATAGACTCGCAAGAATCTCTGAGTGTTCAGGCATTGAATCACTATTAGATTGAGATTGGATGAATAATTTACTTTTTTATAGAAAAAGTATAGAAAAAGTGAAAAAAAAAAAAATCATTTTTTCCCCTCCTCAAGAGTATAATATACTATCTCCCAACTGCTTCAGAGAGACAATCGGGAAAGGGTACGGATTAGATCAAATAGGAAAGAAAAGTATGTAATAGATAGCAATTTCGCTATTTTTACTTATGAAGGCAAAAAAAGGAATGGGCCCTCTTATTTTATTACTACATGTTCCATTAGTAACATTCCTTTGTGGTGTCATTGTGTATTTTAATTGTGTTTAGTCTTTGCCGATTATAAATCATATCATATAGTAATTTTTTAGAAATGGATTTATTTGATTGGTTCATCAATAGTGTTTGGCCAGAATCCCTTTTTGACTCTGGACCATTGATTCTACTATTATTAGTGAGCAATAATGGAATAATTCTATCATAGAGATAAGGGACATAATTCACATGGATATAGTAAGTCTCGCTTGGGCTGCTTTAATGGTAGTCTTTACATTTTCCCTTTCGCTCGTAGTATGGGGAAGAAGTGGACTTTAGAAGCACTCCTAATTTAGTTGAGGAATGAAACGGTATCAATTGTTTTATAGATCGTTCTGCAACGCATTTTTTTATTTGAATTGAAATAATTTTCAAATAAAAATATCTTCATTTCGAAATTCCATTGGATTCTAGTGGAGAAATGTATTCTATAACAGTAAAACGATTATTTCAGATTGATCGGAATAAATAGATGTATCAAAGAAATAGAATTGGGTCCTACGTCAATTCCATATATGGATTAATAACTACAGATATTGAAGATAAAAGCTAATATAGTACCAACTTTATTAGAAAGTCAAGTACAACTTTATACACTACAATAACACTAATAGAGAGTATGGTAAGAAATAAATTTATTTCTTACTTACCATACTCTCGGATCTCATAGAATACCGCCGATTATAGCCCGTTGATTTCATTTAAGACGCAAAAATAGAATCCTTTTCATTTGATTTCTTCAACTATTGATCAGAAATCAGAAGTGAAGTTTCATTTAAAGTAATTAATCATTTTGACTGACTGTTTTTACGTAAATTATAAGTAGAAAAGCAGTAGGAACTAAAATGAAGAGTGCAGTAGCAATAAATGCAAGAATATTTACTTCCATAATCTCATCGTTTTTTTTATTTCACAATAACTCGGGATTTAATCCCATAGAGATGATAAATCTTTCACCTGTCAATTCAATGAATGCACTCCCTATCGATGATCTTGAATCGGATCAATATCATGAATAACAATATCTGAGCTATTAAATTAATTCGTCGTCGAGAATTGAATAGTATAACATACGAAGATCTTTTATCCATACCGAATCCAAGATTGGATTCCCGGCCCAATCCAAAATTCCTTTATTTATCCTTCTTTTCTATAACCTACCTTAGGTCTTCCTTGTAGAACCATCAAATGAAGTAGCATCTAACCACCCGTCCGTTTCCATTAACTACAAAACCCCAACAAACAATACAAAGCGAAGTGGAAAAAGAGAGGAATTAGGTTCTAAACGCCGTTTTTTTAATGATCCAATTTTCTTTGGAAGACAAAGAAGTATGATAAAGATGAGTCGCGGGAGCAAAGATGGAATATTCTATCAACTTCACTATTTTAGTTATTTTCATTTTAGTTTAGGGTTTGTTCTTTCTTCGACAGAATCCTGAAAAAAAGGGGGGGAAAGACCTTCGGAATTAAATTATGCTCTCTGTCCCTTATTTCACAGAAAATGGAGAGGCGAATTGATGTACTTATTGGATCCGTCGGGACTGACGGGGCTCGAACCCGCAACGTCCGCCTTGACAGGGCGGTGCTCTTGCCTATTGAACTACAATCCCAGGGGAATCAGAAGGGATCTAGCAGAAAATTTCGATTCTTTTTTATTCTCTCGTATCAAGTATTTCTTAAGAACAAGAGGGTTCTACCATCAGATGGTAGATTGGCGAATTGTTGGGCCGAGCTGGATTTGAACCAGCGTAGACATATTGTCAACGAATTTACAGTCCGTCCCCATTAACCACTCGGGCATCGACCCAACGCCTAATTGATTTTAGACGATGGAAAATATCATTCTTATGGGTATGATTTACCCCCAGAGGGACTTGAACCCTCGTTGTCTCCGTGAAAGAGAGAAGTCGTTAAACCGCTGGACCATAGGGGCCGAGGGTCAGCATAAGGAAAACACAAAAAATCGGATAGGTGCAGAGGGGCGGCCCCTTTAGGAGATGAATAGGATCAAACCGAAAGACTCGTTAACTATTCTGGGGGTTAATGGTAATCAAACTTTACCATTAAACTATACAATCTTGAAACTTGAAAGAGAGAAAGACGAGAAAGACCAATGAAATAAAGTTTCTGAATCAAACCGAAAAACAATGGTCGAGAACTTTCTTTCTTCTTTCGTTCTTCTTTCGTTATCTAAACTTTAGACCCGCGTTTCCAGTGAGTAACCAAAAGATTGTTTTGGTCCGCGCAATCCAATTATATTACGCCCTAAATTAGGCGTCAATTGACCACGGAAAGGAGAGAAAGGAGAGCATTAAACAAAACAAGAAGACGGCCGGACGAGGTATTTTTGCACGTGTTTAACGTTTAATAAATACAAATTCAGATGGTTTTCTGGTATTCAATATTCAAGTAGATTAGAATATAAATACCGTTATACATTATAATATAAGAAACTGAATCAGTTTTGATATTCTAAAAAAAATCCTAAAACATAGTAAGCCTAAGTGGGAGAATTCTGTTTCTAGGACTGTTTTATCAATTCCGTTCCATTTGTATCTCTTAAAAATGCCAATTTAAGTTAAGTATAAATTTTTATTCCACCTATCTCATAGATTCCAGTCAAAGATTCATAGAATCGAAATTCCATCATTGTTAGATCTATAGGATTTGATTTGATGGATAATGAGCCAGCCAAAATGGTATTGATTTTTGTTTTTGTTTTTTGGAGAATTCGATATGGATGAGTATAAATCACTGCCAATTTCAAAA